ATGGGTAGAAAAACTTATTGGATACCAGGGTCAATGGTATCTAATAAGTTCTACCTACTATTGGATTTGAACCAATGACTCCCGCCGTATGAAAGCAATACTCTAACCACTGAGTTAAGTAGGTTATTTATCATCACAAAAAAGGACCCATCGCCTCGGGAATTATAGTTGGAATATTATTTCTAAGCAATACCAATCCGCTAACAGTAAACGAATCAGAGAACTATCATGTGGGATCCTATCTTGACAAGAAATTATCTATATGTTAAGATATCTATGACAAGGGCTATAGCTCAGTTAGGTAGAGCACCTCGTTTACACGTGCGCCAATGCTTTTCAAGGGAGCCCATTATGCAATGATCTTATTGAGAAATCGATGTCTTACTCCATAGATTCGAGGGAACAAGAGAACAATAGCCTGACTCATATTTGGTTCGGTTCAATTTGAGTGCGAATTCAAGTGCCAAATCAAATAGAACCCGCCATTGATTTGCTAATTGATAAGGTAAATACCCAGTCCATTCAATGCCAGGCTTAATGAGTATAAGGGACTCAAAAGAACCTCTTTTCGTCCTATGAGCTTTAAGGTGTATGAAGTCTCATATTTGACTCTTGCAGCGGAGCGATAGAGATTCCATTTAACTTAGGTTGATCTAGGCCGGAGGCAGACCTAAGTCAAGGTAACCCTTCTTTGAAACACTTTGGTATTGTTCCTAGATCAGAATACAAATGATGAATCGCAGAGCACACGGAGCCATCTTATTATCTTCCTGTAAAGAAAAAATATGGTGGACTAACTGATCTTTACATCAATCAGTTGATGAAAGAGCCCAATGCAACAAAATGCATGTTGGGTCCTTGAAACAGTTCGAATCATTTCGATAATAATCAGTTTGATCTGTTTTACCGAGAAGGTCTACGGTTCGAGTCCGTATAGCCCTAACACATTCCATTTTTTTATAGACATTTTAGTTTAGTATAGCTTTCATTTCCTCATTAGTACTTGTTTATGGATTAACCCTTTGTTAATAGAAATGAAAGCATTACCATATGCTCATGTGAATACATAGGGACAGGAAAATAAAAACAATAATTCATTCCAATGGATGAATTACATATGACTTTTTTCTTGCCCATGATCAAAGAGTTACTGATATACTTTTGTTTTGGTATACCCAATCTCAGTCAATTTATGAAGTGAAAATCATGACAGGATCCTGTCTAAAAACTTCATCCCGACTCAACTAAATCGAATCCTAAGTTACACGGATCTAGTACCTATTCTTTTCTTGGACTTGTATTTGTGGAAGTCCCCCGACTTCGACTAATTGCTTTTTGGCTGAACAACAACCCAACTTGGTTGTTTCAAATATAATGCAGAGATAATGAATTGGTCCTTAATATATCGACGTTCCTTCTTCTATATTCTATGAGTTGGGTTGGTTTGTGGATTTGGTCTCTCGAATTGTTCGAGAATGTGCGATTCTTTCTATCAGAAGTATCTTATGTAGATCATTTATGATTCCACAGATTCTATCACTCTGCGCTATCTTTCATTATGTATGTAGTGTAAGTTTGCTCCAAAACAAACTCCCTTTTTGTAGCGAAACCTAACCCATCGGTTGGTCTTACTAAGTTTTATTGCCGTAACAAGTATTTTTGTTCATCCCCAATCGCGGTCTTTAGTACTCGATTCTTTTTATTTCTGAGAGGGTCCGAGGCGGGGGTATAGTACAGATTCTAAGTTTCCAATTTTTTGGTTTTGGTATAGAAAGATATGAGTTGTTATATGTAAAGGTTCCTAGCAACTCAACGGATTGAATCAAATCTATAAAGTAAGGAAAATCGAAATGAAATCTAGGACAAGGAAAGGGGATAAAATATAATCGTTCGATGTATTAGATTATGTTTACGTATTCCTATCGAATCAATAGAAGCAATGATTCTCCACCTGGATTTTAATGAAAAGAATACTTCGAGTAGAATATGCTAGAAATCCCTAGCCGTTTTACCCATATGACTACTGAAACTTTTTCGTTTTGATTTGAAAAAAAAAAAAGTGAAATAATATAATTGAAATTATAAATTATATTATATAATTATATATAAAATGAACTATAAAAACATAGTTATACTAAATACGTACGATATTCATAGTTATACTAATACAGATTACGTGCGATTACGATATTATTAGTATTATACTATATTTTAGTATTTGTATTTCATTGCTTTTTTAGGGAGAAACCGAGACAAAGTAAGAGAGTTTGCGTAAGAGCATCCTATATCTACACCATATCTAAATGGAATCGAAATACAAAATAAATGTAAGTGGGGTTCCGTTGTATGAATCTTTAAACAAGACATGCCCCGTAGCAAACAAACTCTAAAGTATAACTATGCAGTTTGATCAAAAAAATTTCTTTTTCCCCAAGAAATTCTGGATGAATTGACTATTTCAATTCAAATCGAATAATTCAGCCTATTCCACATCTATAGG